TGAATTGGGACCAAGAAAAAAAGGGTTCTATAGAAGAAGAAGAGATTCATGCTTCTTTTGTTAAAATAAGGGCAAATTATCTTCTTCGTGATTTTATCCGAATTGAGTTAGTAAAGTCCACTATTTTGTATACCGTAAAAAGGTATGATAAGGCAGGTTCAGGATTGATTTCCAATAAGAAATTAGATCGTATCCATATCAATCCTTTTGATTCCAAGGCGAAGATTCAATCATTTCCCCAACATAAGGGAACTCTTGGTACATTGTTGAATAAAAATAAGGAATGCCAATCTTTCATAATTTTGTCATCATCTAATTGTTCTCAAATGGGTCCCTTCAATACTCGGAGATCTAAGAATGCGACAAAAGAATCGGATCCCATGACTCCAATTAGGGATTTGTTGGGTCCCTTAGGTACTATTGTACCTAAAATAGCGAATTTTTGTTCATCTTACTATTTAAAAACTTATAATCAAGCCTTTTTAAAGAAATATTTGTTACTTGAAAATTTGAAACAGACTTTGCAAGTGCTTCAAGTACTTCCATTTCAATGCTTTTTCCTAGATGAAAATAGGATAATTTATAATTCCGATCCATGCAGTAACATCATTTGGAATTTATTTCGTTTGAATTGGGATTTTATCCCTTACAATTCTTGTGAAGAAGCATGGACAATAATTAGCCTTGGAAAATTCCTTTGTGAAAATTTATGTCTATTTAAATACGGATCACGCATAAAAAAATCTGGTCAAATTTTCATTGTTCATGTTGACTCTTTAGTTTTAAGATCAGCTAAGCCCTATTTGGTCACTCCAGGAGCAACTGTTCATGGCCATTATGGGGAACCCTTTTATGAAGGAGATAGATTAATTACATTTATATATGAAAAATCGAGATCCGGTGACATAACGCAAGGTCTTCCAAAAGTGGAACAAATCTTAGAAGTTCGTTCAATTGATTCAATCTCGATAAACCTTGAAAGAAGAGTTGAAGGTTGGGACGAACGTATCCGAAGGGTTCTTGGGATTCCCTGGGGATTCTTGATTGGAGCTGAACTAACCATAGCCCAAAGTCGTATATCTTTGGTTAATAAGATTCAAAAAGTTTATCGATCCCAGGGGGTACAGATCCATAATAGACATATAGAGATTATTGTACGTCAAGTAACATCAAGAGTGTTGGTTTCAGAAGATGGAATGTCTAATGTTTTTTCACCGGGGGAATTAATAGGATTGTTGCGAGCAGAGCGAGCAGGGCGTATTTTGGACGAAGCAATCTGTTATCGGGCAATCTTATTGGGAATAACTAAGTCATCTCTTAATACTCAAAGTTTTATATCTGAAGCGAGTTTTCAAGAAACTGCTCGAATTTTAGCAAAAGCTGCTCTACGAGGTCGTATTGATTGGTTGAAAGGCCTGAAAGAGAACGTTGTTCTGGGGGGGATTATACCGGTTGGTACCGGGTTCAAAAAATTAGTACATCGTTCAAAGCAAGATAAAAACATTTATTTGAGTAATAATATATTCGAGTTGGAAATGAGAGATATTTTGTTACACCATAGAGAATTATTTTGTTCTTGCACCCCAAAAAATTTCCATGAGACATCAGACCAATCATTTACGTATATGTAATGTAATTTAGTAATTCCTGACAAGAGGTTCCTTTTTTTTTTTACTTGAACTCTCTGGTCCAATTATGGAAATTATGGATTTGGTAATCAATGAAATAAAAAAGAAAGAATGAAATGAAATTGATGGTTTGGGTCTTAGATAAATGGTCAATCCTGGTAGAAGGTTCCGTCGGAACAATTATTTATTTAACAGGGTACTTAATTTCTTTGGAAAAAAAAAAACAAAGAGAAAGTGTGATAAAATGGAAAGACGATATTGGAACATTAATTTGGAAGAAATGATGGAAGCAGGAGTTCATTTTGGTCATGGTACTAGGAAATGGAATCCTCGAATGGCTCCTTACATCTCTGCAAAGCGTAAAGGTATTCATATTACAAATCTTACTATAACTGCTCGTTTTTTATCAGAAGCCTGCGATTTAGTTTTTGATGCAGCAAGTAGGGGGAGAAAATTCTTAATCGTTGGCACCAAAAAGAAAGCAGCGGATTTAATAGCATCAGCAGCAATAAGGGCTCGATGTCATTATGTTAATAAAAAATGGCTTGGGGGTATGTTAACGAATTGGTCTACTACAGAAACAAGACTTCAGAAGTTCAGGGACTTAAGAGCAGAACAAAAGATGGGGAAACTCAACCGTCTCCCTAAAGGAGATGCAGCAATGTTGAAGAGAAAGTTATCTACTTTGCAAACATATCTGGGTGGGATCAAATATATGGCAGGATTGCCTGATATTGTAATTATCGTTGATCAGCAAGAAGAATATATGGTTCTTCGAGAATGTGTCATTTTGGGTATTCCTACGATTTGTTTAATCGATACAAATTGTGACCCGGATCTTGCAGATATTTCTATTCCGGCCAACGATGATGCTATAGCGTCGATTCGATTGATTCTTACCAAATTAGTATATGCAATTTGTGAGGGTCGTTCTAGTTATATAAAAAAGGTTTGATTATCTTCTAATGAAGAATCTGATTAGTTCGTTTTTGGTGAACTTTCTTTGATTTTTACTATTTTGGTTTGCATTTTTGGAGTTTGAACTATGTTTTTCATTTTTAATATTGAAGAAAAAAGATCAAATTATTGGTATTTTTTTTATGTAATTTCTTGGTATCCTAAATATAGGATTCATAACTGAAATTCATGAATGAACGTAGATGAATTGAGAAAGAGATGGTTGAATCAAAATAATTCTTTTTTTTTTTTTTTTTAGTTTTATTTCTGTGAGAGGATAATATGAATGTTATAACATGTTCCGTTAAAACACTCAAAGGGTTATACGATATATCAGGCGTAGAAGTAGGGCAACATTTCTATTGGCAAATAGGAGGTTTACAAATTCATGCCCAAGTACTTATCACTTCTTGGGTTGTAATTGCTATCTTATTAGGTTCAGTCATCATAGCTATTTGGAATCCACAAACCATTCCGACCGACGGTCAGAATTTCTTCGAATATGTTCTTGAATTTCTTCGAGATTTGAGCAAAACTCAGATTGGAGAGGAGTATGGACCTTGGGTTCCATTCATTGGAACAATGTTTTTATTTATTTTTGTTTCTAACTGGTCGGGTGCTCTTTTACCTTGGAAAATCATAAAGTTACCTCATGGGGAGTTAGCTGCGCCCACGAATGATATAAATACTACTGTTGCTTTAGCTTTACCCACGTCAGTGGCATATTTCTATGCAGGTCTTAGCAAAAAAGGATTGGGATATTTCGGGAAATACATTCAACCAACTCCAATACTTTTACCAATTAATATCCTAGAAGATTTTACAAAACCTTTATCTCTTAGTTTTCGACTTTTCGGGAATATTTTGGCTGATGAATTAGTAGTTGTTGTTCTTGTTTCTTTAGTGCCTTCAGTAGTTCCTATACCTGTCATGTTTCTTGGATTATTTACAAGTGGTATTCAAGCTCTTATTTTTGCAACTTTGGCTGCGGCTTATATAGGCGAATCCATGGAGGGTCATCATTGACTCACTTTCTCATTTTGAAAGAGTATTTTTGAAGTTTATCCCAATTCAAGCAATGCGGAGTTCAATATAATTCACAGGGTTGTAGAAGAAAATGCAAATAGCTACATATATTTATGTATATATGAAGCAAGATATATTCTATTTATATTGCAGAATTTGTAAGAGAAAGAGGTCTTACTACATATATGATATATTGATATATGTATTGCCTATGAGCATCAATACAATTTAATAGAAGGAAAATTGCAGGTGATTTACGTTATGAAAGAAAAAGGGTATATGTTATTTACTAGATAGTTAAAGTAGAAGTAGAAAAATAGAAGTACTAATTTCTTAGTTGGTTGTATCATTAACCATTTCTTTTTTTGTTTGAGGAACTTACCATGAATCCACTTATTTCTGCTGCTTCCGTTATTGCTGCTGGATTGGCTGTAGGGCTTGCTTCTATTGGACCTGGGGTTGGTCAGGGTACTGCTGCGGGCCAGGCTGTAGAAGGTATTGCGAGACAACCAGAAGCAGAGGGTAAAATACGAGGTACTTTATTACTTAGTCTGGCTTTTATGGAAGCTTTAACAATTTATGGACTGGTCGTGGCATTAGCTCTTTTATTTGCAAATCCTTTTGTTTAATTTTCTTTAATGTTGAATTTCATCGTAGAATAAATAAAAGAAAAAAAAAGTACCTATCCTTTTTCTTATTTTATTTACTCGGATTTGCCTTTTCTTTCTTCGAATTATATAAACACTTTAATCCTACAATTTCTTTGTTGAAACAATACTCCGGTAAGGACTTCTTTGAGGATAAGGAATTTGTGGATCCACTCTCTTTCTTCCCTTTCATTTTTAGTTTAGGAAAATGAAATTTTTTTCTTTTTTTACTTTTATGTTTTCTTTTGTATTGGTATTGTATTTCTATATTAGGAAGCGTTTCATTTTTTTAATGATTGACACGGGACCTCAGAACTAACTTAAACTTCATCAATTTCTTAAGTATTAAGTATTTTATTGGAAACTTCATTGATTCGAAAAAAGGGGGGCGAGCGGAGTGATAAAAAAAGAACTCTGTTCTTTGTTAGTCCTATTTATAAGAGGGGAGCATATGAAAAATATAACCGATTCTTTTGTTTCCGTGGGGCACTGGCCAGTTGTTGGGAATTTTGAGTTTAATACCGATATTTTAGCAACAAATCCAATAAATATAAGCGTAGTGCTGGGTGTATTGATTTTTTTTGGAAAGGGAGTGTGTGCGAGTTGTGTATTTCAAGAATAGGTTGGGTTTCGCCGGCTGCACTTTCTTTCTATTTATGTCTTCTTTTTTATAGCAGAAATAGGGTGTACAATCTTAACGAATTACTTCCAAATTGGATTTCATTAAGAAATCCTATGTAAG